ACGCGCCTATGTTAAATAACGAGTTTAATGTACCACATACATTGTGTATATATTACATGATTATGTATAACATTACATATATGTATTTACCCATAAGGTATAATAGCTATGAGTAGTACATTATATGTATTATCAACATAAGTGGTTTCAACCCCTCATACATCAGCACAAATCCAAGGTTTACATTAAGCAAAATAGGGACACAACCATATTTATTACTTTGACCTGGATTAATTGTTATAACAACATAACTTCAACTAACACGAGCTCTGTCTCTATCCACCAACTCTAATCATCGGTATTACTTAATGTAGTAAGAACCGACCAAACATTTATCGACGCGCATACTATTAATGATGATCACGGACAAATATCGAGAGTCGCATATAGTGAACTATTTCTTGCATTTGGCTCCTATTTCAAGTACAATCCTTAAGAAACCACTCACTGAAAGCCGAATGCAATGCATCTGGTTGATGCGGTTAACCTTACTACTCGTTACCCACCAAGCCGGGCGTTCTCTTATATGCATAGGGTTCTCTTTTTCTTTTTTCCTTTCAGCTTGCATCTCACAGTGTAAGCTAAGAAGAAATAATAAGGTCGAACTAAACTTTGAAGCAGAGAACTAATGTTGAATGATGTAATGATATTATATAAAGAATCGCATATATGGATATCAAGTGCATAAGGTTAATTCTTTCCTCACAAAACACTATTGGAATCCCCCCGGCTTCTACGCGACAAACCCCCCTACCCCCCTACGCTGGACGATCCTTGTTTTCCTGTCAAACCCCTAAACCAGGAAGTTTCGATTAGCGCTATATCTTTAAATTATATATTAATGAATCCTTATTGCACTTTAGAGCAATTTGGCACCGACAATGCTATTATATTGGCCATATTTATAATTAAAGTATATATTAATGATTTTAATTCATTATAACTTTATATTAATATACTGTAATAACGGCATCCTATATTAAAATATACACTATATAAGCATCGCTGGCGTAGCTTAACTAAAGCATAACACTGAAGCTGTTAAGATGGACCCTAGAAAGTCCCACGAGCACAAAGGCTTGGTCCTGACTTTACTATCAGCTTTAACTGAACTTACACATGCAAGTCTCCGCACTCCTGTGAGGATGCCCTTAATCCCCTGCCCGGGGACGAGGAGCCGGCATCAGGCACGCCTCGGCAGCCCAAGACGCCTTGCTAAGCCACACCCCCAAGGAAACTCAGCAGTGATAGATATTAAGCCATAAGCGAAAGCTTGACTTAGTTAAGGTTAAGAGGGCCGGTAAAACTCGTGCCAGCCACCGCGGTTATACGAGAGGCCCAAGTTGATAGTTACCGGCGTAAAGAGTGGTTATGGAATAATACTTAATAAAGCCGAACACCCCCTCAGCTGTCATACGCACCTGGGGGCACGAAGCTCCACTGCGAAAGCAGCTTTAATACCCCTGAACCCACGACAGCTATGAAACAAACTGGGATTAGATACCCCACTATGCCTAGCCGTAAACTTTGATGAAAATATACAACTGACATCCGCCAGGGAACTACAAGCGCCAGCTTAAAACCCAAAGGACTTGGCGGTGCCTCAGACCCACCTAGAGGAGCCTGTTCTAGAACCGATAACCCCCGTTCAACCTCACCACCTCTTGTTTTCCCCGCCTATATACCACCGTCGTCAGCTTACCCTGTGAAGGTTATATAGTAAGCAAAATGGGTATAACCCAAAACGTCAGGTCGAGGTGTAGCGCATGGGGTGGGAAGAAATGGGCTACATTCTCTAAAATAGAGCATTACGAACCACGCTGTGAAACCAGCGTCCGAAGGTGGATTTAGCAGTAAACAGAAAGCAGAGAGTTCTTTTGAAACTGGCTCTGAGGCGCGCACACACCGCCCGTCACTCTCCCCAAGTTCAATATTCCCTTCTAACTAAGAAGTTAACCGAACAAAGGGGAGGCAAGTCGTAACATGGTAAGTGTACCGGAAGGTGCGCTTGGAATAACCAGAGTGTAGCTAAGATAGAAAAGCACCTCCCTTACACCGAGAAGACATCCGTGCAAATCGGGTCACCCTGAGCTGACTAGCTAGCCAACACAATTGGTCTAACACCACAACATATATACCCCAACAAAACTTAGAATTAAGTCAACAAACCATTTTTCCCCCTTAGTATGGGCGACAGAAAAGGGAACATTGAGCAACAGAGAAAGTACCGCAAGGGAAAGCTGAAAGAGAACTGAAACAACCCATTTAAGCCTAGAAAAGCAGAGATTAAATCTCGTACCTTTTGCATCATGATTTAGCCAGCAAACCCGAGCAAAGAGAACTTTAGTTCTGGCCCCCGAAACTAGACGAGCTACTCCGGGACAGCCTATTATAGGGCCAACCCGTCTCTGTGGCAAAAGAGTGGGACGAGCCCCGAGTAGAGGTGATAAACCTATCGAGCCTAGTTATAGCTGGTTGCTTAGGAAATGAATAGAAGTTCAGCCCCCTGGCTTTCTTAAGACATAAAGGTAATACTAACCTAGTCCCAGAGAAACCAAGGGAGTTAGTCAAAGGAGGTACAGCTCCTTTGAACAAGGACACAACCTTAACAGGCGGCTAAGGATCATAATTACTAAGGTAACCTGTTACAGTGGGCCTAAGAGCAGCCACCTGCATAGAAAGCGTTAAAGCTCAGACAGATATAAACCTCTTATTTTGATAAGAAATCCTACCCCCTAACCGTACTAAGCCATTCCATGCCCCCATGGAAGAGATTATGCTAGAATGAGTAATAAGAGGGAATAACCCTCTCCCAGCACATGTGTAAGTCGGACCGGACTCCCCACCGACAAATAACGAACCCAAATCAAGAGGGTAATGCAGGCCAGAAAGAACACCAAGAAAAGCCTACACCAATAAATCGTTAACCCCACACAGGAGTGCAAGCAGGGAAAGACCCAAAGGAAGAGAAGGAACTCGGCAAACACAAGCCTCGCCTGTTTACCAAAAACATCGCCTCTTGCAAATCAAAATATAAGAGGTCCCGCCTGCCCTGTGACTATGGGTTTAACGGCCGCGGTATTTTGACCGTGCGAAGGTAGCGCAATCACTTGTCTTTTAAATGAAGACCTGTATGAATGGCATCACGAGGGCTTAGCTGTCTCCTCTTCCAAGTCAATGAAATTGATCTGCCCGTGCAGAAGCGGACATAACTACATAAGACGAGAAGACCCTATGGAGCTTTAGACACCCGGCAGATCACGTCAAGTAACCTTGTTCTACCAAGTAAAAACGCAGTGACCCCTAGCCTATATGTCTTTGGTTGGGGCGACCGCGGGGGAAAACAAAGCCCCCATGTGGACTGGGGGCACTGCCCCCACAGCCAAGAGCTACTGCTCTAAGCACCAGAATTTCTGACCAAAAATGATCCGGCGAACGCCGATCAACGGACCGAGTTACCCTAGGGATAACAGCGCAATCCTCTCCCAGAGTCCCTATCGACGAGGGGGTTTACGACCTCGATGTTGGATCAGGACATCCTAATGGTGCAGCCGCTATTAAGGGTTCGTTTGTTCAACGATTAAAGTCCTACGTGATCTGAGTTCAGACCGGAGTAATCCAGGTCAGTTTCTATCTATGAAGTGATCTTTCCTAGTACGAAAGGACCGGAAAGAAGGGGCCCATGCTTAAGGCACGCCCCACCCCCACCTGATGAAGGCAACTAAAACAGACAAGGGGGCACATCAAAGTGTGCCTAAGAGAACGGCGCGCTAAGGTGGCAGAGCCCGGTAATTGCGAAAGGCCTAAGCCCTTTTTATCAGAGGTTCAAACCCTCTCCTTAGCTATGATCACGACCCTAATCACTCACGTCCTTAATCCCCTTGCCTACATCGTCCCCGTTCTTCTAGCAGTCGCTTTTCTTACTCTTCTTGAACGAAAAGTTTTAGGATATATGCAACTGCGAAAGGGACCCAATATTGTTGGTCCCTATGGATTACTTCAACCAATCGCGGACGGCCTAAAGCTTTTCATTAAAGAACCAGTTCGACCCTCCACCTCTTCCCCCTTCCTTTTCCTAGCTACACCTATACTAGCCCTAACACTTGCACTCACCCTGTGAGCCCCAATGCCTATCCCCTACCCCATCACAGACTTAAATCTAGGTGTACTATTTGTACTTGCACTATCTAGCCTTGCCGTTTATTCTATTTTAGGCTCCGGATGGGCATCAAATTCAAAATATGCCTTAATCGGTGCTTTACGAGCTGTAGCACAAACCATCTCCTACGAGGTTAGTTTGGGCTTAATTCTGCTTAGCGTAATTATTTTCACGGGTGGTTTTACACTTCAAACCTTTAATATTGCCCAAGAAAGCATCTGATTAGTTGTACCAGCCTGACCCCTTGCCGCTATATGGTATATCTCAACCCTTGCCGAAACAAACCGTGCCCCATTTGACCTCACAGAAGGAGAATCTGAACTAGTCTCCGGATTCAATGTAGAATATGCTGGAGGGCCCTTCGCCCTCTTTTTCCTAGCTGAATACGCCAACATCCTTCTTATAAACACACTCTCAGCCATCCTATTTTTAGGGGCAACTCACATCCCAGCCTTACCCGAACTAACGGCCATAAACTTAATAACTAAAGCGGCTCTACTATCCGTAGTCTTTTTATGAGTGCGGGCTTCCTACCCTCGATTCCGATATGACCAACTTATGCACTTAGTTTGAAAAAGTTTCCTCCCTATAACCCTGGCCCTAGTACTATGACACCTTGCACTTCCTATTGCACTCGCAGGTCTACCGCCGCAGATTTAATACTGCAAGGAATTGTGCCTGAATGTTCAAGGACCACCTTGATAGCGTGGCTAATAGGGGTTCAAGTCCCCTCAATTCTAGAAAGAAGGGGCTCGAACCCATACTCAAGAGATCAAAACTCTTAGTGCTTCCACTACACCACCTTCTAGTAAGGTCAGCTAATTAAGCTTTTGGGCCCATACCCCAAATATGTTGGTTAAAATCCTTCCTTTACTAATGAACCCCTATGTACTCACCATTTTAATTTCTAGCCTAGGCTTAGGTACAGCCCTCACCTTTGCTAGCTCCCACTGACTACTTGCATGAATAGGGCTCGAGATTAATACCCTTGCCATTATTCCAATTATAGCACGACAACACCACCCCCGAGCAGTCGAAGCTACAACTAAGTATTTTCTAACACAAGCCACAGCTGCAGCAATAATTCTATTTGCCAGTACCACCAACGCCTGATTAGTCGGAGAATGAGATATTCAACAATTATCCCACCCCCTAGCAACCACAACCGCTATAATAGCCCTTGCACTAAAACTAGGACTGGCACCAGTACATTTTTGATTACCAGAGGTCCTTCAAGGACTTGAACTCACCACAGGACTTATCCTTTCTACCTGACAGAAACTAGCACCATTTGCACTCCTGGTTCAAGTAGCACCAGCTATTGACTCTACTCTCCTTGTCACACTAGGACTTTTATCAACCCTTGTAGGAGGCTGGGGGGGATTGAACCAGACTCAACTACGTAAAATTTTAGCATACTCCTCAATCGCCCACCTCGGGTGAATAATTCTAATTTTACAGTTCGCACCTTCCCTCACACTTCTAAGCCTGCTACTTTACATTGTGATAACATCTTCAGCATTCCTCACACTAAAGACCAACCACTCTTTGACTATTAATTCCCTTGCAACCTCATGAACCAAAGCACCAACTCTAGCCGCACTTACCGTGCTTGTATTACTTTCCCTGGGTGGCCTCCCCCCTCTTTCAGGGTTTATACCAAAATGACTCATTTTACAAGAATTAACAAAACAAGGTCTACCACTAACTGCTACACTAGCTGCTATAACAGCCCTACTTAGCCTTTACTTCTACCTCCGACTTTGTTATGCTATAACCCTCACCATTTACCCTAATACACTAGTTGCCACAGCCCCCTGACGACTTAAATTTAACCATATTACTCTCCCATTATCACTTATAACTATTATAGCTTTAATACTACTTCCTCTCACCCCCGCTGTTAGTGCAATACTAACCTTATAAGGGCTTAGGATAGCATTAAGACCAAGAGCCTTCAAAGCTCTAAGCGGGAGTGAAAATCACCCAGCCCTTGTTAAGACTTGCGGGACTTTATCCCACATCTTCTGAATGCAACCCAGACACTTTAATTAAGCTAAAGCCTTTCTAGGTGGGAAGGCCTCGATCCTACAAAATCTTAGTTAACAGCTAAGCGCTCTATCCAGCGAGCATCCATCTACTTTCCCCCGCCACAGAGTGGCGAGGCGGGGGAAAGCCCCGGTAGGCTGTTAGCCTACTTCTTCAGGTTTGCAATCTGACGTGTTGTACACCACAGGACTTGATAAGGAGAGGAATTAAACCTCTGTTCGTGGGGTTACAATCCACCGCTTAAATACTCAGCCACCTTACCTGTGGCAATCACACGATGATTTTTCTCAACCAACCACAAAGACATTGGCACCCTTTATTTAGTATTTGGTGCCTGAGCCGGAATAGTCGGCACAGCCCTAAGTCTCCTTATTCGAGCCGAACTAAGCCAGCCCGGAGCCCTTCTGGGTGATGATCAAATTTATAATGTGATCGTCACGGCCCATGCTTTCGTTATGATTTTCTTTATAGTCATGCCAATTATGATCGGTGGGTTCGGAAACTGATTGATCCCCCTTATGATTGGTGCCCCTGATATGGCCTTTCCCCGAATAAATAACATGAGCTTCTGACTGCTTCCTCCATCCTTTCTTCTTCTCTTAGCCTCATCTGGAGTTGAAGCCGGGGCCGGGACAGGGTGGACAGTATACCCCCCTCTGGCCGGTAACCTAGCCCACGCAGGAGCCTCTGTAGATTTAACTATTTTCTCCCTTCACTTAGCTGGTATTTCTTCTATTTTAGGGGCCATTAATTTTATTACAACCATTATCAACATGAAGCCCCCAGCGATTTCTCAATACCAAACCCCTCTTTTTGTGTGGGCTGTTCTGATTACCGCCGTCCTCCTACTTCTCTCCCTGCCTGTCCTTGCAGCAGGTATCACAATATTACTTACAGACCGAAATCTTAATACCACTTTCTTTGACCCAGCAGGAGGAGGAGACCCAATCCTTTATCAACATCTATTTTGATTCTTTGGCCACCCAGAAGTTTATATTCTTATTCTTCCAGGTTTCGGTATAATTTCACACATCGTTGCGTACTACTCTGGTAAAAAAGAACCCTTTGGATATATAGGCATGGTTTGGGCTATGATAGCCATCGGTCTCTTAGGTTTTATCGTTTGAGCTCACCACATGTTTACTGTCGGTATGGACGTCGACACTCGTGCCTACTTTACATCCGCCACTATGATCATCGCCATCCCAACCGGAGTAAAGGTGTTTAGCTGACTAGCTACATTGCATGGTGGCTCAATTAAATGAGAAACACCACTTCTTTGGGCCCTTGGGTTTATTTTCCTCTTTACAGTAGGAGGACTAACCGGTATTGTCCTAGCAAACTCCTCATTAGATATCGTCCTTCACGATACTTATTATGTAGTTGCCCACTTCCACTACGTCCTATCTATAGGAGCTGTATTTGCCATCATGGGAGCCTTTGTTCACTGATTCCCCCTATTTACAGGGTTCACCCTTCACAGCACATGAACCAAAATTCACTTCGGAATTATGTTTGTAGGTGTAAATTTAACCTTTTTCCCACAGCACTTCCTAGGCCTAGCGGGAATGCCACGACGTTACTCTGACTACCCAGACGCCTACACACTATGAAATACTGTCTCCTCAATTGGGTCCCTTATCTCCCTGGTTGCCGTAATTATATTCCTATTCATCCTTTGGGAAGCCTTTGCTGCTAAACGGGAAGTCGCATCAATTGAACTAACTTCAACTAACGTAGAGTGACTACACGGATGCCCTCCCCCTTACCATACATTTGAGGAACCGGCATTTGTACAAGTACAAGCAAATTAACGAGAAAGGGAGGAATTGAACCCCCATGTGCTGGTTTCAAGCCAACCGCATAACCACTCTGCCACTTTCTTCCATAAGACACTAGTAAAACTAGTTTATTACACTGCCTTGTCAAGGCAGAATTGTGGGTTAAAACCCCGCGTGTCTTGAGCATTTTGCTATAATGGCACATCCCTCACAACTAGGATTCCAAGACGCGGCCTCACCTGTTATAGAAGAACTTCTTCATTTCCACGACCACGCTCTTATGATTGTTCTTCTTATTAGCACTCTAGTGCTTTATATCATCGTAGCAATAGTCTCTACTAAACTCACCAACAAATATATCCTTGATTCTCAAGAAATTGAAATCGTTTGAACTATTCTACCAGCAGTCATCCTCATTCTTATCGCCCTCCCCTCCCTTCGAATTCTCTACCTTATAGACGAAATTAATGATCCTCACCTCACCATCAAAGCTATGGGTCACCAATGATACTGAAGCTATGAATATACCGACTATGAAGACCTAGGATTTGACTCTTACATGGTCCCCACTCAAGATTTAGTCCCCGGTCAGTTTCGCCTCCTGGAAGCAGATCATCGAATAGTAGTCCCTGTTGAGTCTCCAATCCGAGTACTCGTTTCGGCGGAAGATGTTCTTCACTCCTGAGCTGTCCCTTCTTTAGGTGTAAAAATAGACGCTGTCCCAGGACGACTAAACCAAACAGCCTTTATTGCCTCTCGACCTGGAGTGTTCTACGGGCAATGTTCCGAAATTTGCGGGGCTAACCACAGCTTCATGCCCATCGTTGTTGAAGCAGTACCCCTAGAACACTTTGAGAAGTGATCCACTATAATACTTGAAGATGCCTCACTAAGAAGCTAAATCGGGAATAGCGTTAGCCTTTTAAGCTAAAGACTGGTGGTCCCCAACCACCCCTAGTGACATGCCCCAACTCAACCCTGCCCCCTGATTTGCCATTCTGGTATTCTCGTGACTGGTTTTCTTAACTGTTATTCCCCCAAAAGTCCTCGGCCACACCTTCACAAATGAGCCTACTTCACAAAGCACTGAAAAAGCTAAACCTGAGCCCTGAAACTGACCATGACACTAAGCTTCTTTGACCAATTTATAAGCCCTACATATGTGGGTATCCCACTTATTGCTGTAGCATTAACTCTTCCCTGAATTCTCTTCCCAACACCATCTGCCCGATGACTAAACAACCGCCTTATTACGCTTCAAGGATGATTTATTAACCGGTTCACCCAGCAACTTCTTATGCCCTTAAACCTCGGTGGCCATAAATGAGCAGTTCTACTAACCTCACTAATATTATTCCTTATTACCCTAAATATGTTAGGTCTACTCCCATATACATTCACCCCTACTACACAACTTTCTCTTAATATAGGCCTTGCAGTACCCCTATGACTCGCAACGGTAATTATTGGAATGCGGAATCAACCCACCGCTGCCCTAGGTCACCTTTTACCTGAAGGAACTCCTGTACCCCTAATTCCTGTTCTAATCATCATCGAGACAATTAGCCTCTTTATCCGACCCCTTGCCCTAGGAGTACGACTAACAGCCAACCTTACAGCGGGACACCTTCTAATTCAACTGATCGCAACGGCAGCTTTCGTACTACTACCCCTTATACCAACAGTTGCAATCCTAACTGCCCTAGTCTTATTTTTACTTACACTCCTAGAAATTGCTGTTGCTATAATTCAAGCCTACGTATTTGTCCTCCTATTAAGCCTTTACCTACAAGAAAACGTTTAATGGCACACCAAGCACACGCATACCACATGGTTGACCCAAGCCCCTGACCACTCACCGGCGCAATTGCCGCCCTTTTACTTACATCAGGCACTGCAGTCTGATTCCACTTCCACTCGCTCACACTTCTTACCATGGGTAATATTCTACTGCTTCTCACCATATATCAATGGTGACGAGACATTATTCGAGAAGGCACCTTCCAAGGACACCACACCCCACCTGTTCAAAAAGGGTTACGCTACGGTATGATTTTATTCATTACATCTGAAGTGTTCTTTTTCTTAGGTTTCTTTTGAGCCTTTTACCACGCTAGCCTTGCCCCCACTCCTGAACTAGGCGGCTGCTGACCTCCCACAGGAATTACACCCCTTGACCCATTTGAAGTACCCCTTCTTAATACAGCAGTTCTACTAGCATCTGGTGTTACTGTTACATGAGCACATCACAGCATTATGGAAGGCGAACGAAAACAAGCTATTCAATCTCTTACTCTCACTATCTTACTGGGATTCTACTTCACCTTTCTTCAAGCCATAGAATATTACGAAGCACCATTTACAATCGCTGACGGTGTGTACGGTTCTACTTTCTTTGTTGCCACAGGATTTCACGGTCTACACGTAATTATTGGCTCCACCTTCTTAGCAGTTTGCTTACTCCGACAAATCCAATACCACTTCACATCCGAACATCACTTTGGCTTTGAAGCTGCCGCCTGATATTGACACTTTGTAGACGTCGTATGACTATTCCTTTACGTCTCTATCTACTGATGAGGCTCATAATCTTTCTAGTATTAATGCGTATAAGTGACTTCCAATCACCCGGTCTTGGTTAAAATCCAAGGAAAGATAATGAATTTAATCACAACCATCATTACTATTACCATTCTTCTATCCGCAGTACTAGCAACTGTTTCTTTCTGGTTACCACAAATTACGCCAGACGCAGAAAAACTATCCCCCTATGAATGCGGATTTGACCCACTAGGGTCTGCCCGGTTACCATTCTCCCTCCGATTTTTTCTGGTCGCTATTTTATTTCTTTTATTTGACTTAGAAATTGCCCTTCTCCTCCCACTTCCCTGGGGTGACCAATTAACAACACCAACCCTAACTCTCGCCTGATCTGCCGCCGTACTTGCCCTGCTCACTCTTGGTTTAATTTATGAGTGAACACAGGGGGGATTGGAATGAGCTGAATAGGCAGTTAGTCCAAAACAAGACCCTTGATTTCGGCTCAAAAAACCATGGTTTAAGTCCATGACCGCCTTATGACACCAGTACACTTCAGCTTTACCTCAGCCTTTATTCTAGGGCTTATAGGACTCGCATTTCACCGCACCCACCTTCTCTCGGCCCTTCTTTGCCTAGAGGGAATAATACTCTCTTTATTTATTGCACTCTCCTTGTGGGCCCTTCAGATGGAAGCAACCGGCTATTCAGTAGCCCCTATACTATTATTGGCCTTTTCAGCTTGCGAAGCCAGCGCAGGATTGGCTCTTCTAGTAGCAACTGCACGTACACATGGCACCGATCGACTACAAAGCCTAAATCTACTTCAATGTTAAAAATCCTTATCCCAACACTAATGCTTTTCCCAACAATCTGGTTAAGCTCTGCAAAATGGCTATGAACAACATCAATTGCCCAAAGTTTAATCATTGCCCTAGCAAGTTTGTCCTGATTAAAATGATCATCAGAGACCGGGTGATCCTCATCTAATCTTTATTTAGCAACAGACCCATTATCAACACCACTATTGGTGTTAACCTGCTGATTACTTCCTCTTATAATTCTTGCTAGCCAGAATCACATCTCCCCTGAACCTCTTAATCGCCAACGAACCTATATCACTCTTTTGGTGTCACTCCAAACATTTTTAATTTTAGCATTCGGTGCTACGGAGATCATTATGTTTTATATTATATTTGAAGCTACGCTACTCCCCACCCTAATTCTCATTACCCGCTGAGGTAATCAAACTGAACGCCTTAATGCTGGCACCTACTTCTTATTTTATACCCTGGCCGGCTCTCTACCACTTCTTGTGGCTCTTCTACTTCTACAAAATGACAACGGAACACTATCAATACTAACCTTGCAATATTCTAAACCCTTAAACCTTTTAACATGAGGAGATAAATTATGATGGGCTGCCTGCCTATTAGCTTTCCTTGTAAAAATACCACTTTATGGCGTCCACCTTTGACTGCCCAAAGCTCACGTAGAAGCCCCAATTGCAGGGTCTATAGTCCTAGCGGCTGTACTTCTTAAACTTGGGGGCTATGGCATAATACGTATAATGGTAATACTAGACCCGCTCACCAAAGAGCTAGCATACCCCTTTATTGCCCTGGCCCTTTGGGGTATTATCATAACTGGGTCAATTTGCCTCCGTCAGACAGACCTAAAATCACTAATCGCATACTCTTCAGTTGGACACATAGGTCTAGTTGCGGGAGGGATTTTAATTCAAACACCCTGAGGATTTACGGGTGCAATTATCCTTATGATCGCACACGGACTTGCCTCCTCAGCACTATTTTGCCTGGCTAACACCAGCTACGAACGCACACATAGTCGAACCATGCTTTTAGCTCGAGGAATACAAATGGTCCTTCCCTTAATAACCACCTGATGATTTGTAGCCAGCTTAGCCAATTTAGCCCTTCCCCCTCTGCCAAACCTAATAGGTGAACTAATGATTATTACTTCCATATTTAATTGATCATATTGAACACTGCTCCTTACAGGTGTGGGCACACTTATTACAGCCAGCTACTCATTATACCTATTCCTAATAACACAACGGGGGCCTCTACCTTCCCATATTATTGCCCTTGAACCATCCCACACCCGTGAACACCTACTTATTACCCTTCACCTTATCCCTATTATACTACTGATCCTTAAGCCAGAATTGATATGAGGCTGATGTTTCTGTAGATATAGTTTAAACAAGACATTAGATTGTGATTCTAAAAATAGAGGTTAAACCCCTCTTATCCACCGAGAGAAGTCCGTTCGACAGTAGGGACTGCTAATCTTCTACCCCCTCGGTTAAACTCCGTGGTTCACTCGAGCTTCTAAAGGATAACAGCTCATCCGTTGGTCTTAGGAACCAAAGACTCTTGGTGCAAATCCAAGTAGCAGCTATGCACCCAACTACACTAATCTTAAGCTCGACCTTATTAATGATCTTCGCACTTCTTATTTATCCCCTTATAACAACCCTTAATCCAACCCCTCGTCAGGAAGACTGAGCCCTCACCAACGTAAAAACTGCCGTCAAACTAGCTTTTCTAGTAAGCCTAATCCCCCTATTCATTTTTTTAGATCAAGGGACCGAAACAATCGTTACTAACTGACAGTGGATAAATACCTCAGCCTTTGATGTAAACCTAAGCTTTAAGTTTGATCACTATTCTATCATCTTTACCCCAATTGCCCTTTATGTAACTTGATCCATTCTTGAGTTTGCATCATGATATATACATGCCGACCCCAACATAAACCGATTCTTTAAATACCTCTTACTCTTCCTCGTAGCCATAATTGTACTAGTAACTGCCAACAACATATTCCAATTATTTATCGGATGGGAGGGTGTGGGCATTATGTCATTTCTACTTATTGGATGATGATACGGCCGAGCGGACGCCAATACAGCCGCTATACAAGCCGTAGTATATAACCGGGTAGGAGATATTGGACTCATCTTAAGTATAGCCTGATTTGCAACAAACCTCAACTCGTGAGAAATTCAACAAATATTCGCCTCCTCAAAAGACCTTGACCTAACGATACCACTCATAGGTCTTATTTTAGCCGCCACCGGCAAATCAGCACAATTTGGACTTCATCCCTGACTCCCTTCCGCAATGGAAGGCCCTACACCGGTATCTGCCCTACTACACTCTAGCACCATGGTTGTTGCAGGAATTTTCTTGCTTATCCGACTGCACCCCCTAATGGAAAATAACCAGACAGCCCTTACTACCTGTCTATGCCTTGGGGCTCTCACCACACTCTTTACCGCTACATGCGCATTAACACAAAACGACATTAAAAAAATCGTCGCATTCTCCACATCCAGCCAACTAGGATTAATGATGGTCACTATTGGACTTAACCAACCACAATTAGCCTTCCTTCACATTTGTACACACGCATTTTTTAAAGCTATGTTATTCCTGTGCTCCGGGTCAATTATTCACAGCCTAAACGATGAGCAAGACATCCGAAAAATGGGTGGTATACATAACCTCACCCCCTTCACTTCTTCCTGTCTCACAATTGGGAGCTTGGCACTTACCGGCACCCCCTTCCTAGCAGGGTTCTTTTCTAAGGATGCCATTATTGAGGCCTTAAATACATCACACCTCAACGCCTGAGCCCTTACACTTACCTTATTAGCCACCTCCTTCACTGCTGTATACAGCCTACGTGTCGTATTTTTCGTGTCCATAGGACATCCTCGATTTACAGCCCTATCACCCATCAACGAGAACAACCCCGCTGTTATTAACCCAATCAAACGATTGGCCTGAGGCAGCATTGTTGCAGGACTTTTAATTACATCAAACTTCCTGCCCTCCAAAACCCCTGTAATAACTATACCTCTTACCCTTAAATTAGCTGCCCTCCTCGTTACCATCCTAGGCCTTCTGATTGCACTAGAACTAGCATCACTAACTAACAAACAATTTAAAACAACCCCTAACCTTGTTCTTCATAATTTTTCTAACATACTAGGGTTTTTTCCAGCTATTGTCCACCGACTAACCCCTAAACTCAACTTAACCCTAGGACAAGCTATTGCTAGCCAACTAGTGGACCAAACATGGTTTGAGAAAGTCGGACCAAAAAGCATTATTTCTACACATCTTCCTATGGTTACTGCAACAAGCAACATTCAGCAAGGGATAATTAAAACATACCTCACTCTATTTTTCCTTTCAACAGCACTGGCCCTTTTACTTACCCTCACCTAAACTGCTCGAAGAGCCCCCCGACTTAGACCCCGAGTTAGTTCTAGTACTACAAAAAGTGTTAACAAAAGTACCCATGCACACACAACCAACATCCCTCCACCTAAAGAATATATAAAAGCCACCCCACTTGTATCACCGCGCAGCACAGAAAACTCCTTAAACTCATCCACTGCTACTCACGAAGTCTCATACCACCCACCCCAAAACCAACCTGCAACCAACACCACCCCCACCACATACGCCATAACATACCCTAAAACGGAACGATCCCCCCAAGACTCAGGAAAAGGCTCAGCTGCTAAAGCAGCTGAATACGCAAACACCACAAGCATTCCCCCCAAATAAATCAAAAATAACACCAAAGATAAGAAAGATCCCCCGTGTCCAACCAAAACCCCACACCCCACACCCGCTGCTACTACCAACCCTAAAGCAGCGAAGTATGGAGCGGGATTGGATGCAACAGCAACAAGCCCCAAAACCAACCCTAAAAGAAATAAAGACACAAGATAAGTCATAATTCCTGCTCGGACTCTAACCGAAACTAATGACTTGAAAAACCACCGTTGTAATTCAACTACAAGAACCATAATGGCCAACCTCCGAAAAACCCACCCCCTCCTAAAAATTGCTAATGACGCACTAGTCGACCTTCCAGCCCCTTCAAACATCTCAGTATGATGAAACTTTGGATCACTATTGGGCCTGTGTCTAGCTACCCAAATCCTAACCGGACTATTTTTAGCTATACACTACACCTCTGATATTTCAACAGCTTTTTCCTCTGTATGCCACATTTGCCGGGACGTTAGTTATGGATGACTCATCCGAAACATCCACGCTAACGGAGCATCTTTCTTTTTCATTTGCATTTATATACACATTGCCCGAGGACTTTACTACGGCTCATACCTATATAAAGAAACTTGAAACATCGGAGTAGTACTCCTCCTACTAACAATAATAACAGCCTTCGTAGGCTATGTTCTACCATGAGGTCAAATATCTTTCTGAGGGGCAACCGTAATTACAAACCTTTTATCAGCCGTCCCTTATGTAGGAGGTGCCCTAGTACAATGAATTTGAGGGGGGTTCTCTGTAGATAACGCCACTTTAACACGGTTCTTTGCCTTCCACTTCTTATTCCCCTTTGTAATTGCAGCTGCCACAGTCCTACACCTTCTTTTCCTCCATGAAACAGGGTCCAATAACCCAGCAGGTATTAACTCCGATGCCGATAAAATCTCGTTTCACCCTTACTTCTCATACAAAGACCTACTTGGGTTTGTAGCCATGCTTCTAGGCCTAACATCCCTAGCCCTATTTGCACCTAATCTTCTAGGAGACCCAGACAATTTTACACCAGCTAACCCCCTAGTCACCCCTCCCCACATTAAGCCTGAATGATACTTTTTGTTTGCCTACGCAATCCTTCGCTCAATCCCCAATAAACTAGGAGGAGTTCTTGCACTACTATTCTCAATCCTAGTACTAATAGTTGTCCCTATCCTTCACACCTCTAAACAACGAGGCCTAACTTTCCGACCACTCACCCAATTCTTGTTTTGAACCCTAGTGGCAGACATGCTTATCCTCACCTGAATTGGAGGCATGCCTGTAGAACACCCATTTATTATCATTGGCCAAGTTGCCTCTGTAATCTATTTCACTATCTTCCTAGTTTTGGCCCCGCTAGCCGGGTGAGCCGAAAACAAAGCCCTCGAATGAGCCTGCCCTAGTAGCTCAGTGTAAGAGCGCCGGTCTTGTAATCCGGAGGCCGGAGGTTAAAACCCTCCCTAGTGCTCAGAGAGAGGAGATTTTAACTCCCACCCTTAACTCCCAAAGCTAAGATTCTAAGTTAAACTACCCTCTG